TGGGGAAAACGGGAAAAATATTTTTTAGAGGTTTTTTTTACATAAAATTAATTTTTAAAATTTTTTTTTAAAATTTTTTTTTTTATTTTTATGAACTTTTTTATGAACCGGGCCAAAAAAATAGGGTTATAGAAGAAATTCTTGTTTTTTCGATATTTTTTTTAATTTTTTTATATAATATTATATATATATATATTATTTAATTTAATATATTAAATACCTAATTAATATAATAATTTAATTGATCTTATATTTAATTAATAATAAAATATTTATTAATTATCTTCAATTTATATAAATATTACAAAAGAGATTTAACTACGTTCAAGATTTTAATAATGAATATAATTAAATATATAAATAACAGACCTATATAAACCTCTGGGAGAGAGGGATTTATTAATTAATTAAATTTTAATTTTAATATTATACCTAAATTAATTGTTAGTTAATAAAACATTTTTATATATTATTAAACATATATTTTTATATATATATTAAAAATTTAATTAATATTTCTATATATATATATATATAAAATTTGTAGGAAAACAAATACAAATACAAATAATGAGTCCGTTTAAAAAAAAAATACAATAAAATAATATATAATTAAATTAGGAATTTTAATCATAAAATAAAACTTATTATTTTAATCTAAAAAATAAGGTATAAAATTAATACAAAATAATTTTAAAATATTTAAAAAAATTAATTTTTAAGGAATAATTATAAGAAAATTACTTAAAACACCTAAAGATATCTTTTTTTTAAGAAACTAAAAAAAAAAAAAGGAATAATTATAAGAAAATTACTTAAAACACCTAAAGATATCTTTTTTTTAAGAAACTAAAAAAAAAAAAAAGATATCTATAAGTTGTACCTTTAATATTTATTCTACAATATATTTATATACAAATTATAATTTATTAAATAAATAAGATAATTATATGTTAGATAGCTTTATATTGGCCCGGATTTTTTTTTCTCGTTTTCTTTTTTTTAATGGATTTATTTTGAATTTATTTTGAATTATTAAAAAAAAATTTAAAACTATATTTTATTTCTGATAAAAAATTATAAAAGGGCATTATTTTTTTAATATAAAAAAATAAATAATTTTTTTAAAAAGTTGTATAGTTTTAATGTCTAAAATTTATTAAAAAAAAATTAAATTATAAAAATTATTTAAATATAAAAAATTATTTAAAAAAAAATTTAAATTATAAATTTTAAAATTTATTAAGGGAAAATTATTTTAATAATGTATAAATTTATTTATATAAGGGAAATTATTAAAATAATTAATAAATTTTAAAATTATAATTTTAAATTATAGGGAAAATTAAATAATAAAATAAATATTTGATTTTTTTTTTATAAGGTTAATTAATTAATTAATTTAAAATTTTGGACTTTTTATCTCTTTTATAGGGGGAGATTGCGATTTTGGCTTAAAAATAATTCACTTAATGGAAATTTTTAGAGTTTAAATAATAGATAGTTAATTTTTTTTACTCAAATAAAAGTTTTATTCTTGCTTAATAATTTATTATAAATATATTTTACATGTAAATTTTTGTGGGGTTGAATAATTTATCTTAAAGAAATAATTATTTTTTTTAATTCACAGTATTTGATTTTAAATTTTTAAATAAAAATTAGAATTAGTAATATTATAAAGTATTGGTAAATTTCGTGCCAGCTACCGCGGTTATACGAAAAATGCGAATAAATTTTATTAGAATATAGTTAATTGTCTTTTATAAAATTATATTATAAATTATTAAGTGAAATTTTATTTTATTTTATATTTTAAAAAATTAAATGAAACTATTAAATTTAAATAATAAACTAGGATTAGATACCCTATTATTTTAAAAGTAAAATAATTTTCTAGAGTAGTAATAGTTATAATCTTGAAACTTAAAGAATTTGGCGGTGTTTTAGTCTTTTCAGAGGAACCTGTTCCGTAATCGATAATCCACGTTTAACCTTACTTAAATTTATAATATGTATACCGTCGTCATCAGAATGTCTTAATAGAGAATTTAATTTTCTTAATATAAAATTTTATTTAATGTCAGATCAAGGTGCAGTTTATATTTAAGTGGAAATGGGTTACATTAATTATATTTATATGGATTAAAAATTGAAAAATTTTTATGAAAGTGGATTTGATAGTAAATAAATAAATATAGTTTTATTGATTTTAGCTCTAAAACATGCACACATCGCCCGTCGCTCTCGTTATTTAAAATGAGATAAGTCGTAACATAGTAGACGTACCGGAAGGTGTGTCTAGAAAGACAAATTAGAGCTTGATTAGTAAAGTATTTCATTTACATTGAAAAGTTGTCGTGCAAATCGATTTAATTTGATAAAAAAATATTATTATATTTATTTGAAAATTTAATTTTTTAATAAAATCAATTTTATTAAATAAAATTTTTAGTAAAGGTTATTGAAAAAATAATTTAAATTATAATTTATTAGTATTGTAAAAGAAAATTGAAATATGTGAAAATTAATTAATTTAAAAGTAAATTTAAAATATTGTACCTTGTGTATCAGGGTTTATTAATTAAAATATAAATATTTATATTTCCCGATTTTAAGAGATTTAATAAAATATATTAGTTTACGTATTATAGTAATTAAAAATATTTTATTTGAAATGAAACGTTATTCGTTCTTAAATATATCTGGTTTTTTAAGAAATAAATTTAATTTATATGATAAAAAATATTTATTTGTTTAAATAAATAAATAATTTTTATTATAAATATTTTAAGGGATTAGCTTTAAAATAAAACTTATAATAATTATTTAAATTTAAAAATTATAGGCTTAGAAATAGTCATTAATAAAAAAAATGTTATAATTTATTTTAAGATTTAAAATAATTTTTATTTATTTAAGTTTTTATTAAAATATAATTTATAATAATAATAAATTAGAAATAATGATAAAATTAGTATAATAATTTGTATAAGTAATATTAATTTAAAGATTAAATTAAGGAACTCGGCAAATAAATACTCGCCTGTTTAACAAAAACATGTCTTTTTGAAAATAATTTAAAGTCTAATCTGCCCACTGAATATTTAAAGGGCCGCGGTATTTTGACCGTGCAAAGGTAGCATAATAATTAGTCTTTTAATTGAGGGCTAGAATGAATGATTGAACGAGGTATTAACTGTCTCAATTTAAATGAAAATTGAATTTAACTTTTAAGTCAAAAGGCTTAAATATAATTAAAGGACGAGAAGACCCTATAGAGCTTTATATTTATATTAATAATTAATTTATAGAAATTTTTAATTTTTATTAAGAAAAGTATTTTGTTGGGGTGACAAGAAGATTTAAAAAACTCTTTTTATTTTTTAACATAAATTAATGAATACTTGATCCATTTTTAATGATTAAAAGACTAAGTTACCTTAGGGATAACAGCGTAATCTTTTTTAAGAGTTCTTATCGACAAAAAGGGTTGCGACCTCGATGTTGGATTAAGGGTTATTTTTGGGTGTAGAAGTTCAAAGTTTAGGTCTGTTCGACCTTTGAATCCTTACATGATCTGAGTTCAGACCGGCGTAAGCCAGGTCGGTTTCTATCCTTAATTATTTACAAATATTTTAGTACGAAAGGACCAAATATTTAGAATAATTCTTTTTTATTGAATATTAATAATATTACTTTGGCAGATTAGTGCCATGAATTTAGAATTCATATATGTAAATATTTTACAGGTAATACTTGATATTATTAGATTTTTTTTTACCTTTAATTAGAAGTTTAATATTAGTAATTTGTGTGCTAGTAGGAGTTGCTTTTTTAACTTTAATGGAACGAAAAGTATTAGGGTATATTCAAATTCGAAAAGGACCTAATAAAGTTGGATTTGTTGGTATTCCACAGCCTTTTAGAGATGCAATTAAATTATTTACTAAGGAACAAACTTATCCTGTTTTATCAAATTATATTAGATATTATTTTTCTCCTATTTTTAGTTTATTTTTATCTTTATTAGTTTGATTAATTATACCTTATTTTATTAATTTATATTTTTTTAATTTAGGTTTATTATTTTTTTTAAGATGTACAAGTTTAGGGGTTTATACTATAATAATTGCTGGTTGATCATCAAATTCTAATTATGCTTTATTAGGGGGTTTACGGGCTGTTGCTCAAACTATTTCTTATGAAGTAAGATTAGCTTTACTTTTATTATCTTTTGTATTTTTAATTAGAAGTTATAAATTGTTAAATTTTATAGTTTATCAAAATTATATTTGGTTTTTAGTAATTACATTTCCTTTAGCTTTAGCTTGATTAGCTTCTTGTATAGCTGAAACTAATCGTACTCCATTTGATTTTGCGGAAGGGGAATCTGAATTAGTTTCAGGATTTAATGTAGAATATAGAAGAGGAGGATTTGCTTTGATTTTTTTAGCCGAATATGCTAGAATTTTATTTATAAGAATATTATTTAGTGTAATTTTTTTAGGATGTGATTTAATATCTTTAATATTTTTTATTAAATTAACATTTTTATCTTTTGTTTTTATTTGAGTACGTGGAACTTTACCTCGATTTCGGTATGATAAATTAATGTATTTAGCTTGAAAAAGTTTTTTACCATTATCTTTAAATTATTTAATTTTTTTTATAGGTTTAAATATTTTAATTTGTTTATTTTAATGAAATAATTTTAGTAAAGTTAATAGAAATTTATTTTCTATCTTATATTTTCAAAATATATGCTTATTCAAGCTCATTAACTAATTTAATAAATTATCTCAAATTTTAGATATTAATGGGTTAATTAAATAATAAGCAAAATAAAAAATTGTTAAAATTTGTCCTGTTAATACATAAGGTTCTTCGACTGGACGAGCTCCAATTCAAGTTAATAAAATAACAATAATTAATATTGATCAAAATAAAATTTGATTGATTGGATAAAATTGAATTCCTTGAGATTTTCTTATGTGAGTAAAAGGAAGAATTATTAAAATTGCAATTGAAAGAACAAGGGCAATTACTCCTCCAAATTTATTTGGAATTGATCGAAGAATTGCATAAGCAAATAAAAAATACCATTCTGGTTGAATATGAACGGGAGTTACTAAAGGATTAGCAGGGGTAAAATTATCTGGATCTCCTAATAAATAAGGGTCTAATAAAGTTAATAATGTTAAAAAAATTAATAAAATAAAAAATCCAGTTAAATCCTTAAAAGTATAATAAGGATGAAAAGGAATTTTATCTAAATTTCTGTTTAATCCTAAAGGATTATTTGATCCTGTTTGATGTAAAAATAATAAATGAATTATTGTAAAAGCTATTACAATAAAAGGTAATAAAAAATGAAATGTAAAAAATCGAGTTAAAGTAGCATTATCTACTGCAAATCCTCCTCATAATCACTGTACTAAATCTGTCCCTAAATAAGGCACAGCTGATAATAAATTAGTAATAACAGTAGCTCCTCAAAAAGATATTTGACCTCAGGGTAGCACATATCCTATAAAAGCTGTTCCTATTGTTAAAAATAATAAAATTGTTCCAACTATTCAGGTAGGAGTAAATAAAAATGAATTGTAGTATATACCTCGTCCTACATGTAAATATAAACAAATAAAAAAGAATGAAGCTCCATTAGCATGAAGAGTTCGTAAGAGTCAGCCATAATTTACATCTCGGCAAATATGGGTTACTCTATTAAAAGCTAAGTCAATATGAGCAGTATAATGTATTGCTAAAAATAATCCAGTTAAAACTTGAATAATTAAACATAACCCTAAAAGAGAACCAAAATTTCATCAAGTGGAGATATTTGAAGGAGCAGGAAGATCAACTAATGCATTGTTAGCAATTTTAAATAAGGGATGATGAATTCGAATAGGTTTATTCATTAGTTTTTTTGTCGTAAGGGACCATAAAAAATATTAGTAATTTTTACAATTACAATTAAAGTTAATAAAAGATAATTAATTAGTATTAATGTAATTATTCTAGTTGGTTGATTATATAATTTAGTAAGATTTAAAGAGTTTTCGTTTGTTTTTATTATAAATGATTCTATAAAGTTATTTATGTCTAAATTTGAAAATGTTGATAAAATAAAATTTTTATCTAGAAATAAAGTAATTATTAATGTTAAAAATATAATTAAAATAAATGAAAAAATTAATTTAAAAGATAAAGAAAATATTTCATTTGAAGCTAAACTTGTTATATAAATAAATAAAACTAATATTCCCCCTAAAAAAACTAAAAATAAAATATAAGAAAATCAAAATGTTTTAGAAATTAATCCTATGGTTAAACTAATAATTAAAGTTTGGGTAAGTAAGATTAATCCTATAGCTAAAGGATGTTTTATTTGTGTAAAAATTAATCTAATAGCAGTGCTTATTATTAAAAGTGTAAATTGAAAAATATCAGAGAATAGTTTATATAAAATATTAATTTTGGGGATTAATGAAAAAGAAGTTTCTTTTTCTCTGAAGTCTTAAAAGATGGTTCTTAATTTTGGTTTACAAGACCAATGTTTTATTTAAACTATTAAAACTAATGGTAATTTTTGTTTATGTTTCTATTATTTTATTAATTAGAGGTATTTTTGTATTTTCTTCTAAACGTAAGCATTTATTAGTAACTTTATTAAGTTTAGAATTTATTGTGTTAAGATTATTTATAATTTTATTCATGTATTTGAATTATTATAATTATGAAACTTATTTTTCTATAGTATTTTTAGTTTTTAGAGTATGTGAAGGAGCATTAGGTTTATCAATTTTAGTTTCAATAATTCGAACACATGGAAATGATTTTTTTCAGAGATTTAGAATTTTACAATGTTAAAGTTTTTAATAGCAATAATTTTTATGATCCCTTTATGTTTTATAAAAAAAAATTATTGAATTATTCAAAATTTTCTTTTTATCATTATTTTTATATTTATGGGTTATGGGTTTTATCAATCATATTGAGGTAATTTAAGTTATTTTATAGGATGTGATTTATTATCTTATGGTTTAATTTTATTAAGTTTATGAATTTGTAGTTTAATATATATGGCAAGAGAATCTGTTTATAAAAATAATTTTTATAAAAATTATTTTAGATTGATAATTTTAATTTTATTAATTCTTTTATATTTTACTTTTAGAAGAACTAATTTATTTATATTTTATTTATTTTTTGAAAGAAGTTTAATTCCTACGTTATTTTTAATTATTGGATGAGGTTATCAACCTGAGCGTCTTCAAGCAGGGGTTTATTTATTATTTTATACTTTATTAGCATCTTTACCTTTATTAGTTGGAATTTTTTTTATTTATGAAGAAAGAGGAATCCTAAGAATATTTATATTTAATAATATAAATTATACAAATTTTTTAATATATATATGTATAATTATAGCTTTTTTAGTAAAAATACCAATATTTTTAGTCCATTTATGATTACCAAAAGCTCATGTAGAAGCTCCTGTTTCTGGATCAATAATTTTAGCTGGAATTTTATTAAAATTAGGGGGTTATGGACTTTTACGAATTTTTAATTGTTTAATATTATTAGGTATAAAATTTAATTATATTTGAGTTAGAATTAGACTTATTGGAGGGGTATTAGTTAGATTTATTTGTTTACGTCAAACTGATTTAAAATCTTTAATTGCTTATTCTTCTGTAGCTCATATAGGAATAGTATTAAGTGGTTTAATAACAATAAATTATTGAGGGTTTTGTGGTTCTTATTCTTTAATAATTGCTCATGGTTTATGTTCTTCAGGTTTATTTTGTTTAGCTAATATTTCTTATGAACGATTAGGAAGTCGAAGATTATATATCAATAAGGGATTAATAAATTTTATACCGAGAATAGCTTTATGATGATTTTTATTAAGTTCTTCAAATATAGCAGCTCCTCCTTCTTTAAATTTATTAGGGGAAATTAGATTATTAAATAGAATTATTTCTTGATCCTGAATTTCTATAATTGCTTTAGCTCTTTTATCTTTTTTTAGTGCTGCTTATACTTTATATTTATTTTCTTTTAGACAACATGGAAAAATTTATTCAGGGGTTTATTCTTGTTCAATAGGATTTACTCGAGAATATTTATTGTTATTTCTTCATTGATTTCCTTTAAATTTATTGATTTTAAAAAGAGAAAATTGTATATTATGATTGTACTTAAATAGTTTAATAAAAATATTGATTTGTGGTGTCAAAGATATAAATAATTTATTTTAAGTCATGATAAAATTTTTATCAATTTGTTTGATTAGTTTTATATTTTTATTTATAATTAGAATAATTTGTTTTATTAGAGGTGTATATTTTTTAATTAATGATTTAGTTTATTTTATTGAATGAGAATTACTTTCATTAAATTCTTCTTCAATTGTTATAACTTTTTTATTTGATTGGATATCTTTATTATTTATAAGTTTTGTTTTGTTAATTTCTTCATTAGTAATTTTTTATAGAGAAGAATATATAAGTGGAGATTTAAATATTAATCGTTTTATTATATTAGTTTTGATATTTGTATTATCAATGATATTATTAATTATTAGTCCAAATTTAATTAGAATTTTATTAGGTTGAGATGGATTAGGATTAGTTTCTTATTGTTTAGTAATTTATTATCAAAATGTTAAATCTTATAATGCAGGTATATTAACTGCTTTATCAAATCGAATTGGAGATGTTATATTACTATTATCGATTGCTTGAATATTAAATTTTGGAAGTTGAAATTATATTTTTTATTTAGAATGTATAAAAAATAATTTTGATATAATATTAATTGGGTGTTTAGTAATAGTAGCTGCTATAACTAAAAGAGCACAAATTCCTTTTTCGTCATGATTACCAGCAGCAATAGCAGCTCCTACTCCAGTTTCAGCTTTAGTTCATTCTTCTACACTGGTTACGGCAGGGGTTTATTTATTAATTCGTTTTAATGTATTGTTAATAGATACTTGTTTAGGGAAAATTTTATTATTAGTTTCTGGATTAACAATATTTATAGCTGGATTAGGGGCTAATTTTGAATTTGATTTAAAAAAAATTATTGCCTTATCTACTTTAAGTCAATTAGGTTTAATAATAAGAATTTTATCTATAGGATTTGCTAAATTAGCATTTTTTCATTTATTAACTCATGCTTTATTTAAAGCTTTATTATTTATATGTGCTGGAGCAATTATTCATAATATAAAGGATTTTCAAGATATTCGAGCTATAGGAGGTTTAGTAATTCATATACCTTTAACAATTAGATGTTTTAATATTGCTAATTTAGCTTTATGTGGAATACCCTTTTTAGCTGGATTTTATTCTAAGGATTTAATTTTAGAAGTAGTAAGTTTATCTAATTTAAATATGTTTAGATTTATTTTATATTTTTTTAGAACAGGATTAACTGTATGCTATTCTTTACGTTTATCTTATTATTTAGTAAATGGGGATTTTAATAGAAGATGTTTACATCCTTTAAATGATGAGGGATGAGTGATAATTCGAGGAATGTTAGGGTTATTAATTATAGTAATTTTTGGGGGGAGAATGTTAAGATGAATAATTTTTCCTACTCCTAGAATAATTTGTTTACCTATATATTTAAAAACTTTAGCTCTTTCTGTGAGATTAATTGGAGGGTGATTTGGTTATGAAATTTCTAAATTTTCTTTAAATTGAACAATAAAATCTTTAAAAATATATTTTATTAGTTTATTTTTAGGTTCTATATGATTTATACCTATTTTATCTACTAATATAATTAATTATTATCCTTTAAAATTTGGTCAATTAATTATTAAAAGAGGAGATCAGGGTTGAAGAGAATATTTTGGAGGGCAAAATATTTATAAAAGACTTCAATATAATTCTAAATTAAGACAAGTTTTACAAAATAATGATTTAAAAGTTTATTTAATTAGATTTGTTTTTTGAATTGTTGTTTTAATTTTTATATTTATTTATTCAAATAGCTTATATATAGAGCGTGACACTGAAGATGTCAAAGAGATTAATTAAATCTTTGAATATCTATAAAGATTAAAAATCTTATTATTACAGTGAAAATGTAAGGTTTTAAATTAAACTATATAAATATAGATTTATAGAAATATTAATGGAATTAAACCACTAAAGAGAAAAGTTAGCAGCTTTTTCTTGTACTTCATATTTCCTTAATTGGAATTAATATTCAGTTATATCATTAACAGTGATAGGCCTCTTTTTGGCTTCAATTAAAGAATAAGGATATTATATATCTAAGATTAGGTCGAAACTAATTGCAATTAATCGCTTCAATATTCATACTAATATATATTCATAAGACAGATTGATATATCAATACTTTTTGAATGCAAATCAAATGTTATTATTAACTACAGTCCTGTTAGTTAGCTCATTCTAAAGCTCCTTGATTTCATTCATGGTATAATCCAATCAGTAAAATTAATAAAAAAAATAAACTTACAATTCTTCATATGATTAAATTTGATGAAGTAAAAATTAAAATTATAGGCAAAAGAAGGGCAATTTCTACATCAAAAATTAAAAAAATTACTGCAATTAAAAAAAATCGTAAAGAAAAGGGTAATCGAGCTGATCTTTTTGGATCAAAACCACATTCAAAGGGAGATCTTTTTTCTCGGTCAATAATAGATTTTTTTGATAAAATTGAAGCTAATAGTATTACAATTAATGCAATTAATAAAAGAATAATAGATATTGAAAAAATAATAATAATTATTTATACTAAATAAAATTAGACCTTTTGATTGGAAGTCAAATATACGTTTTATACTATATAAATATCTACCTCATCAATAAATAGAAATATATAAAAATAATCAAACAACATCTACAAAATGTCAGTATCATGCGGCAGCTTCAAAGCCAAAATGGTGAGCATTAGAAAAATGATGTTGAGAATGCCGAATTAAACAAACTAAAAGAAATGTTGTTCCAATAATTACATGTAAACCATGAAATCCTGTTGCTATAAAAAATGTTGATCCGTATACAGAATCAGAAATTGTAAAAGAAGCTTCAATATATTCATAACCTTGTAAGATAGAAAAATAAATTCCTAAAATTACAGTTAAAAATAGTCCTTGAAATCCTTGAGAATGATTTTTTTCTATAAGTCCATGATGGGCTCAAGTTACTGTAACCCCAGATGCTAATAAAATTGCAGTATTTAATAATGGAATTTGAAATGGATTAAATGCATAAATTCCAACAGGAGGTCAAATAGCTCCTAATTCAATTGCTGGAGATAAACTTCTATGAAAAAAAGCTCAAAAAAATGAAATAAAGAAAAAAATTTCTGAAACAATAAATAAAATTATTCCTCAACGAAGACCTAATGTAACTGTTAAGGTGTGTAAGCCTTGAAAAGTTCCCTCTCGAGAAATATCTCGTCATCATTGATATATAGTTAAAGTTGTGATAATTAATCCTAATACTAAAAGATTTGGGTTAAATTGATGGAATCATTTAACTATTCCAGAAACAATAGTTATAGCTCCTAAAGCTCCTGTTAAGGGTCATGGTCTATAATCAACTAAATGGAATGGATGATTTGCGTGTGTTGACATTAGTTTACTTCTCTAGAATATAAAGTTCTTAAAACTGCAAATACATAAGATTGAATAATTGCTACAGCACATTCAAGAACTAATAAAGCAATTTGTGCAAAAATTAATAAAGATAAGATAGAATAGGATAAAGAAGGTCCAGTATTACCTAATAGAGTTAGTAGTAAATGTCCAGCAATTATATTAGCAGCTAATCGAACTGCTAAAGTACCTGGTCGAATTATATTTCTAATTGTTTCAATACATACTATAAAAGGTATTAAAATAGAAGGAGTTCCTTGAGGAACTAAATGAGCAAATATGTGTTGAGTATGATTAATTCATCCATAAATTATAAATCTTAATCATAAAGGTAAAGCTAAAGATAAAGTTAATGTTAAATGTCTAGAACTTGTAAAAATATAAGGAAATAAACCTAAGAAATTATTAAATAAAATAATAGAAAATAAAGAAATAAATATAAAAGAACTTCCTACATGTCCTGTAGGTCCTAATAATGTTTTAAATTCGTTATGAAGAGTTAAGATAATACTATTTCAGATTAAATGAAATCGAGAAGGTATAAATCAATAAAGAGAGGGAATTATTAATAATCCTAAAAAAGTTCTTAGTCAATTTAAAGAAAGATTTATAATATTTGTTGAGGGATCAAATACAGAAAATAAATTAGTTATCATTTTCAATTTAATGGTTTAAAAGATAAATTATTAGTTTCTCTTAAGTTTGGGAGTTTAGGTGAAAAAGAGTAGTAATTTATTACATTAAATAATAATAAAATAATAGAGAATATAACAAAAAGACTTAATCAATTAATTGGAGCTATTTGTGGAATCAAAGAATATTAGATTTAAACTAATAATTTTAGTTTGACATACTAATGTTAATTTAACTAATTCTTTTCATTAGAAGTAGTTGCTACACTACTATAAAATGGTTTAAGAGACCAGTACTTGCTTTCAGTCATCTAATGAAGCAGCTCTTATTGCTGTAATTCATTTAATAAAAATATTTGTAGGAACTCTTTCAATAACAATAGGTATAAAACTATGATTAGCCCCACAAATTTCTGAGCATTGTCCAAAAAATAATCCTGGCCGATTAATTAAAAATCTCGTTTGATTTAATCGACCTGGAGTAGCATCTACCTTAATTCCTAAAGCTGGAACTGTTCAAGAGTGTAAAACATCAGCTGCTGAAACAAGTATACGAATTTGAGTATTTAAAGGAATTACAGTTCGATTATCTACATCCAATAATCGAAATCCATCTAATTCTAACTCATTAGATGGAATTATATAAGAATCAAATTCTAATGAAATAAAATCAGAATATTCATAACTTCAATATCATTGATGGCCAATAGTTTTTAAGGTTAATGCCGGGTCTTTAATTTCATCTAATAAATATAATAATCGAAGAGATGGTAAAGCAATAAAAATTAATGTAATAGCAGGAAGAATTGTTCAAACAACTTCAATTCCTTGACTTTCTAATAAATAACGGTTTGTGTAGTTATTAAAAAATAAAGAACTTATTATATAACCAACTAAAATAGTAATTATAATTACGATTAGTATTGTATGATCATGAAAAAAAGTTAATTGTTCTATAAGAGGAGAAGCACTATTTTGTAACCCTAAATTACTTCAAGTTGACATTAGTTTCTAATAAAAGAAAAATCTTTATATATAGAGCTTAAATCTATTGCACTAATCTGCCATATTAGAAGTTTAACAGAAGAGGTAATTCAGAATAGCTATGTTCAGCAGGGGGTAAATTTTGATATCATTCAATAGAAGTAGATAAATTAGTCGGATAAAGAATTAATCGGTTTGTAATTATACTTTCTCAAATAATAAATAAAAATATTAAAACTCCAATAAAAGAAATAATACTTCCAATTGAAGAAATAATATTTCAAGTTGTATAAGCATCCGGGTAATCAGAATATCGACGAGGTATACCAGCTAGACCTAAAAAATGTTGTGGGAAAAAGGTTATATTAACTCCAATAAATATAATTAAAAATTGAATTTTCAATCATTGAGGGTTTATAGCTAATCCAGTAAATAAAGGGTATCAGTGAATAAATCCAGCTATAATAGCAAATACTGCTCCTATAGATAAAACATAATGAAAATGTGCTACAACGTAATAAGTATCATGGAGAATAATATCTAATGATGAATTAGCTAAAACTACTCCTGTTAATCCTCCTACTGTAAATAAAAATACAAATCCTAAAGCTCATAATAAGGAAGGTCTATAGGTAAATTGAGCTCCGTGTAAAGTAGCTAACCATCTAAAAATTTTAATACCTGTGGGAACAGCAATAATTATTGTAGCTGAAGTAAAATAAGCTCGTGTATCAACATCCATTCCTACAGTAAATATGTGATGTGCTCATACTACAAATCCTAATAAACCAATAGCTAATATTGCATAAATTATTCCTAAGGTTCCGAAGGTTTCCTTTTTTCCTGATTCTTGAGAAATAATATGTGAAATTATTCCAAATCCTGGTAAAATTAAAATATAAACTTCAGGATGACCAAAAAATCAAAATAAATGTTGATATAAGATTGGATCTCCCCCTCCAGCCGGATCAAAAAAAGAGGTATTTAAATTTCGATCAGTTAATAATATAGTAATTGCTCCAGCTAATACTGGTAAAGATAATAGTAATAATAAAGCTGTAATTGCTACCGATCATACAAATAAAGGCATTCGATCAAGAGTTATTCCTGTTGATCGTATATTAATTACAGTAGTAATAAAATTTACAGCCCCTAAAATTGAAGATACCCCAGCTAAGTGAAGAGAAAAAATTGCTAAATCAACTGAAGCTCCTGCATGAGCGATTGTAGAAGATAAAGGTGGGTATACAGTTCATCCTGTCCCAGCTCCGTTTTCGACTAAAGAGCTAGTAAGTAAAAGAGTTAGAGATGGAGGCAGAAGTCAAAATCTTATGTTATTTATTCGAGGAAATGCTATATCCGGAGCTCCTAATATTAAAGGAACTAATCAATTACCAAATCCTCCAATTAAAATAGGCATAACCATAAAAAAAATTATTACGAAAGCATGAGCAGTAACAATTACATTAAAAATTTGATCATCTCCAATTAATGCTCCTGGTTGACCTAATTCAGCTCGAATTAATAAACTTAAAGAAGTACCTACTATTCCTGATCAGGCTCCAAAAATAAAATATAAAGTTCCAATATCCTTATGATTAGTAGAAAAAAGTCATTTTCGCGAATGATAGAATGGCTGAAAATAGGCATTAGATTGTAAATCTAATTATGAAATGATTTTTCTTCTATCAAAAGCTTTATAGTCAATTATGACATTAGACTGCAATTCTAAAGGAGTGTTTTATACTAAGGCTTAAAGAAATTTTCTTTATTTATAATTTTGAAGACTATTAGTTTAATTAACTTAAAGCCTTAAAATATATTGAAAATTAAAGTGATTAGAAACAAACCCGTAATTGAAAAAATTGAAGGAATTAAAATTAGATAATTTAATTTTTGATTATTTAAATTAAAAATTCAATTAGGTTCTGCATTAGCAAGTATAAATGCTGAGTAAGTAATTCGCAAGTAAAAATATAATGTAATTAAAGTTAAAATAACAATTGATGTAATTAAAACTAATTGATTATTTTCAATTAAAATTTGAATTACAGCTCATTTAGGTATAAATCCTAAAAAAGGAGGGAGACCTCCTAGAGATAATAAAGCTGTAAATAAACAAAATTTTATGGTAGGTGAATTAGAACTCGAAAATGTTTGTTTTAAATGGAATATATTATAATAATTTATCAGTAAAATAATGCTAAAAGATAAAAATACATATAATGAAAAATAGATGATTAAATAATTTTCTCTAATAATTATTGCCCCTAAGATTCATCCAATGTGATTAATTGAAGAATAAGCTATTAATTTTCGAAGAGAAGTTTGATTTAATCCCCCCAAAGAACCAATAAAAACAGAAAAAAAAATTACATAAATAATAAAATCATTAATAAAACAATAAGAAATTAATATTAAAGGAGCAATTTTTTGCCAGGTTATTAAAATAAAAGCATTTAATCATCTTAATCCTTCTATTACACCTGGAAATCAAAAATGAAAAGGAGCTGCTCCTATTTTTAGCAATAAAGTTGAATTTACTATTAAATTTATAATTATATTATTTTCGGGAAAAGAAAAAATTATATAATTTGTTATTGTTAATAGAATTACTGAAAATAAAAGGATAGAAGAAGCTAAAGCTTGAGTAAGAAAGTATTTTAAGGAAGCTTCTGTTGATATTAGATTATTTCTATTTGTCATTAAGGGAATAAATGATAATAGATTGATTTCTAAACCTATTCAAGCTCCTATTCAAGAATTAGAAGAAATTGTAATTAATGTTCCTCTAATTAAAGTGATAATAAATAAGGTTTTAGAGGGATTAAAGAACATTAAAAAGAAGAAGGTTATAACTTCTATAATCAGGGTATGAACCTAAGAGCTTAATTAGCTTATCTTTTTATATTTAAGTGTAAGATGCACAAAAGTTTTTGATACTTTTAGGAATAGTTTAATTCTATTAAATATAATGAAGGTAAATAAATTTACTTAATTTATTCTATCAAAATAACCCTTTAATCAGGCACTTCATT